GGCGGAAGCTGCGGGTTCGAGCCCCGTCAGTCCCGACCCCGGCGGATAAAAATAAATAAAAAAAAAAAGCGTCCCTCCCTTTTCTGTGAAAGGGGATACAAATGGCCGAATTGAATTCCCAACAATCTTTTTTTAACATTTCTGATCAAAACAAAAAATATGGGAATTTCTAGTACCTCAACTCGTACCCATGGATGACAGAGAATGTTATGTGAATTTCGAACATTATTTATTGGTAGCACTCAGCATATTCAGGGTTCAAAAAGATACTGTACCGGGGCCCTTTTTTTCGATTGCCCTGGTCCGTCCGTCCATTAATAAAAATCAAATAGAGTGTCATATGTTTGTTTGGTATTTTTATCGGGAGTACATAGACGTATAAATGGAATTTTTTTTTTCTCTTTTTTGCTTGGTTTTTTTTTCTAAACATTGGAAGCGGAAAAGTAGTCAGATGATACTTCATTAGATGGTTGTACAAGGAAAGGGGGCAATTGGTTATAGAAAAAAAGAGCGGAAAAGAATAACAATATCAATAAAGGAAACGAATTCTTTTGTTTGGACCAGGAATCACAAATTTTTGATTTGGTGTGGATAAAAGATCTTCCTATGTTATACTATTCAATTCTCGACGGTGAATTGATTTGATAGTTTAGATATTGTTATTCATGATATTGATCCGATTCGATGTCATTGAAATGTAATTCATCGCATTGAATTTAATTGAATTTACAAGTGATTTTCATCTCCATGGGATTAAATCCCGAGTTATTGCGAAGTAAAAAAAAAAAAAAAAGGAAATTATGGAAGTAAATATTCTAGCATTTATTGCTACTGCGCTGTTGATTCTAGTTCCTACTGCTTTTTTACTTATAATATATGTAAAAACAGTCAGCCAAGGCAATTAATTTGAATAAAACTTGACTTCTTATCATTAGTACTTCTTATCATTAGTATAGTATGGTAGAAAGATTCAGATATTTCTTTCTATCATACTAGACTATTCTAATTCTAGACTATTCTAATTCTAGGAATGTTAGGAATGTATAAAGTTGTAATGTATAAAGATCCAAACTTAATATAGATCAATTTTGAATATCTATCTTCATAGATGTCGATATCAATTAAATATATGCGATCGTCGTCCTATTTCAATTTTTTTCTTTGTTTGATTTTAGTTGTCTTGATTTCAATCTGAAAAAATCGCAAGACAAAGCCTTGCCTTGCCATTTTGTAATTCCCGGATTTCTTATTAGTTTCTCTACGAATCTCCGTATCCATCAAAAAAAGAATCAAATCCATGGAGGAAATAAAAATGGAATATATATAATTAATAATAAAAAAAGAAAATCAAATAATATCTTTTTTACATTAAAAATTACAAGAAGTAATTGATCGAAGAGTTAACAGACGATCAAAAGAGTTCTGTAGTAACTTCTTCGTATTTTGTTTCGAAAGGAGTTATACCTTACCAATTTGTTAACCTTTGATACATTGTATGAAATGGGTTAAATAAAACAAAATTGCTAAAATAAGAAAGAAAATAGCAAGTGCGCAATATGTGACTAGACCAAGATAAGATCTTATGAAAAAAAAAGAACTACTTTCTTTTCCATTTGAACAAAAAAGGGAGAAATAAAATGAAAACAAAAAAAAGGTGGGGTTTCCTTGCCCCTCATTGCCCATAGATAACTCTGGTAAGGGACGGTTCATCGAAATAGAAAATTGAGAAAGAGTTTTTTATTTCTTTTTTTTTTTTTTATTGTCTACCATCTATATCCTTTTAGATTCTCGGAATACGAAGATAGAAATTGTTGAAATATTTGTTTAATTGAAATATTATTCATCTCTATTAGTCATAGAATACCTTACTACATTAGAACCAAAAAATTTCTAAATCTAAAAATGAAGACTCATTAAAATTAATTAAATAATTTAATTGATACGGTGAATTTCAAATAAAAGGCTTTTCAAAACCATTTTCAAAAAATTGATACAGTTTGATTCCTCAATCTGATTCTAAAACGAGTAATACGTCTAGAGTCCACTTCTTCCCCATACTACGAGTGAAAGGGAAAATGTAAAGACTACCATTAAAGCAGCCCAAGCAAGACTTACTATATCCATGTGAATTATGTCCCCTATCTCTATAAATATGAAACGAATAAAATATGAAGGAATTTTTCCATTATTGTTAACTAATAATATAATAATGAAATGACTGGCACAGAGTCAAAAAAAAGGATTCGGACACAAAACCGTTGATGAAAGACTGCAATAAATTCACTTAGAACAAGTTCTTTTAGATGATTTCTAGTTCAATCGGGAAAGATTAAGCACAAGCAAAAAAAGATACAGTGGCATTTTTGGGGGGAGTATCAAGAGAATGTTGTTAACATGTAACAATAAAATCTAAAAAAAGAAGACTTATTCTCTTTCGTTTGTTGCCCTTCATTAAGTCAAATAAACGGCAATTATCCATCCAATCCAATCTAATATTGAT